TATCTTCTAGTGTCGAGGGAATTGCATGTATAGAGATTCAAAAAAGAATCGACTTGATTCAAGTCATAATCTATATGGGATTCCCAAAGTTATTAATAGAACATCAAAAAATCGAAGAATTACAGATAAATATACAAAAAGAACTTAATTCTGTGAACCGTAAACTCAATATTGCTATTACAAGAATTGCAAATCCTTATGGACACCCTAATATTCTTGCAGAATTTATAGCCGGACAATTAAAAAATAGAGTGTCATTCCGCAAAGCAATGAAAAAAGCTATTGAATTAACCGAACAAGCAGGTACAAAAGGAATTCAAATACAAATTGCAGGGCGTATCGACGGAAAAGAAATTGCACGTGTCGAATGGATCAGAGAAGGTAGGGTACCTCTACAAACCATTAGGGCTAAAATTGATTACTGTTCCTATACAGTTCGAACTATCTATGGGGCTTTAGGTATCAAAATTTGGATATTTGTAGACGAGTAATAATAAAACCTTTACTTAAACTTATCTTTAGGTCTATCAGTTAATAGAACAAAAAAAATTCTTTCATTCTTTTTTGTCTGTTAAATCAAAACAAAAACAAATAATTCTATAAGGTTAAATAAAGATTCCATTAATTATTTGATTCGATATAATTATAATTGCTATGCTTAGTGTGTGACTCGTTAATTTTTTTAGGGTTCGATTCAAAAAAAAAAAAGACCAGCCCATAGTATGAACTAATAACCAACTCATCGTTTCGCATTATCTGGATATAAAGAAACAGTCGAGATATGATATATTGGTCATATCATTGTAGCAACTGAAATCTTTTTTAGATAAAAAAAAGAAAAACCAATTTTATTCTGAGTTGCGAAAGAATAAAAGGAAAGTATATAGATAAATGGAAGGGTGAGAGAAAGAGAGAAAAAAAAATCTATGATATAGAATTCCAATATGTAAGGTCGATGATTCATCTCATAAAGGGAAATGTAATAAAGCATTAATACTAATTGATCCCTAATTAAACAAAATAAAATCGTTCTTATAGACTTATAAGATCTTATAGACTTATAGAATAGAACAAAAAAATCAAGAGCCCCGAGTCAATAAAGACTGAGAGTATTGACTCAAGAACAAATTTCATTTAGGGGCTCCGTTGTAGAATCCAGACCTAACCATTAATCGCGAAGCGATGGGAACGACAGAACCCCTGATTGCATAAGATTCTATTGAAAACGAATCCTAATGGTTCATTGGGTAGGATGGCGGAATGAACTAGGAACTCATTTATTCTGAAAAATCGTGTCATGAATTAATCCTAAAATAAAAGTAATGCCATGCACTAATCCGATAAACTGAATATTAAATTAAAGTAAATATTCGCCCGCGAAAATCTTTCTTTTTTGGATTTCAAAATTGTAGTCGATCCAATATCTAATATTATAATAGAAAAGCAAAACAAACTACAGATTCGTTATAACCTTATAATAAAAATAAAACAAAATCTTATTTTTTATAATTATCAATCGAATGTATGTTTAGTTATATCTAAAAAAAAAAGATATATCAATTTCTAATAAATTATCAAATACTCTCATGATTCAATATATTATTTAATTTATTAAATACATGTATATTATTTTATAATCGTTAATCGTTTCGTTCGTGAGGAGCTGGATGAGAAGAAAATCTCATGTCCAGTTCTGTAGTAGAGATGGAAGTAATAAATAACCATCAACTATAACCCCAAAAGAACCCGATTCCGTAAACACCATAGAGGAAGAATGAAAGGAATATCTTATCGAGGTAATCGTATTTGCTTCGGTAGATATGCCCTTCAAGCGCTTGAACCTGCTTGGATCACATCTAGACAAATAGAAGCAGGACGACGAGCAATGACACGAAACGCACGCCGCGGCGGAAAAATATGGGTACGTATATTTCCAGACAAACCAGTTACAGTAAGACCTACAGAAACACGTATGGGTTCAGGAAAAGGATCTCCCGAATATTGGGTAGCTGTCGTTAAACCAGGTAGAATACTTTATGAAATGAGCGGAGTACCAGAAAATATAGCCAGAAAGGCTATTTCAATAGCGGCATCCAAAATGCCTATACGAACTCAATTCATTATTTCAGGATAGGAATGTAGAACCAAAAGAAAGAGGTTTTTCGGATGAAAAAAACCAATTGCAGGTTTCTTTATTTTGTTTTGAATAAACAATATTTCTTTTTTTTTTTACTGAGCCCTTTGCTTTGCCCTTGCATTGAAAAAACAGATAAAAAACGATATGATTCAACCTCAAACCCATTTGAATGTAGCGGATAACAGCGGAGCCAGAAAATTGATGTGTATTCGAATCATAGGAGCTAGTAATCGACGATATGCTAAGATCGGTGACGTTGTTGTTGCTGTAATCAAGGAAGCAATACCAAATACACCGCTAGAAAGATCAGAAGTGATCAGAGCCGTAATTGTACGTACTTGTAAAGAACTAAAACGCGACAATGGTATGATAATACGATATGATGACAATGCTGCGGTTGTTATTGATCAAGAAGGAAATCCAAAAGGAACTCGAATTTTTGGCGCAATCGCCCGGGAATTAAGACAATTAAATTTCACTAAAATAGTTTCGTTAGCACCCGAAGTATTATAAGATGAGACCATAATAGAGCTTATAGTATTTGAATGAAATTGATTAATTTAGTAGATTGTTTGTGGTTCACGTATATGCCTTTAATATTTCATAAATATTTAATAATTCAGAAAAAAAAAAGAGCATGTTGATTATATCAATTAGATCAAAATTCGAGGACAACAAAAATCTTAGTTTCTTATGAGTAAAGACACTATTGCTAACATACTAACTTCTATACGAAATGCTGACATGAATAAAAAAAGAACAGTTCGAATACCATATACTAACATCACTGAAAACATTCTTAAAATCCTTTTACGAGAAGGTTTTATTGAAAACATGAGGAAACATCAGGAAAGCAACAATCTTTTTTTGGTTTTAACCCTACGACATAGAAGGAAAAGGAATAGGAAAGGACCAGATAAAACTGTTTTAAATTTAAAACAGATCAGTCGACCCGGTCTACGAATCTATTATAATTATCAACGAATCCCAAGAATTTTAGGAGGGATGGGGATTGTAATTCTTTCTACTTCTCGAGGTATAATGACAGACAAAGAAGCTCGACTAGAAAGAATCGGTGGAGAAATTTTGTGCTATATATGGTAATCTTTTATGATATACGAATTATATTATAGAACTTTTGTATGTGTGAAAAAAGGGTAGGTTTCTAATATTATGCCTCACACATTAGTTGATACCTCAAGTGAAAGAACAAAAAAAGACTCATTAAGGTTTAATTTCTGAATCACTTCCCAATGGTATTAGTGATTAGGTGATTTTATAAATTTCAACATTCATTTCATGGAGATACAATTCAAAATTCAAAATTTCAAGAAACTTATTTTCTTCCAATAAAGAGATTCAGAATTAAGTTAAGGAATGACAAATATGAAAATAAGAGCCTCCGTCCGTAAAATTTGTGAAAAATGTCGACTGATCCGTAGGCGAGGACGAATTATAGTAATTTGTTCCAACCCAAAACATAAACAAAGACAAGGATAGAGAATTTTTAGAAAAAAGGGGGGAAGGGAACTCCATAAATCTAAAGGACCCAATGTTCAAATAAATAAAAATAAATAAAAGCTCTGTTTTGATGTCAAATGGATATATCCATATATCTCTGGCTTAGATTTATGAGATGGCAAAACCTATACCAAGAATTGGTTCACGTAAGAATAGACATATGAGTTCACGTAAAAATGCCCGTAGAATACCAAAGGGAGTTATTCATGTTCAAGCAAGTTTCAACAATACTATTGTGACTGTTACAGATGTACGGGGGCGGGTAATTTCTTGGTCCTCCGCCGGTACTTGTGGATTCAAGGGTGCAAGAAGAGGAACACCTTTTGCCGCTCAAACCGTAGCAGGAAATGCTATTCGGGCAGTAATGGATCAAGGTATGCAACGAGCAGAAGTCATGATAAAGGGCCCCGGTCTCGGAAGAGATGCGGCATTAAGGGCTATTCGTAGAAGTGGTATACTATTAAGTTTCATACGAGACGTAACCCCTATGCCACATAATGGATGCAGGCCCCCTAAAAAAAGACGTGTGTAAAACTAAACATTGAAAATATTTCAAGAGAAATAAATAATTCAATGATTTGATCAAATAATATTACTATGGTTCAAGAGAAAGTAACAGTATCTACTCGGCCACTACAGTGGAAATGTGTTGAATCAAGAGCAGACAGTAAACGTCTTTATTATGGACGCTTTATTCTGGCTCCACTTATGAGAGGACAAGCCGATACAATAGGCATTGCGATGAGAAGAGCTTTGCTTGGAGAAATAGAAGGAACATGTATCACACGCGTAAAATTCGAGAAACTACCACATGAATATTCTACCATAATCGGTATTCAAGAATCCGTACATGAAATTTTAATGAATTTGAAAGAAATTGTATTGAGAAGTAATCTATATGGAACTCGTGATGCGTCTATTTGTGTCAAGGGTCCCCGATATGTAACTGCTCAAGATATCATCTTACCACCTTCCGTGGAAATCGTTGATAATACACAGCATATAGCTAACCTAACAGAACCAATAACTTTGTGTATTGAATTACAAATCAAGAGGGATCGCGGATATCGTATAAAAACGCCAAATAACTTTCAAAATGGAAGTTATCCTATAGATGCTGTATTCATGCCTGTTCGAAATGCAAATCATAGTATTCATTCTTATGTGAATGGAAATGAAAACCAAGAAATACTTTTTCTCGAAATATGGACAAATGGAAGTTTAACTCCTAAAGAAGCACTTCATGAGGCCTCCCGAAATTTGATTGATTTATTTATTCCCTTTTTCCATGCAGAAGAACATTTAGAAAACAATCAACACAAAGGTACTTTACCCCTTTTTA